AGAATGTATATTCTTCCTCGAATTTTTCATTGAAAGGTAAAGGCTTAAATCCTTTTTACGAGATAAAGTTTTTGTTTTGATCGGAATGGGTTATTAATCAAACCGAGGGACCCCTTAACTGTTAAGGGATTAACAGAACGAATCACACTTTTACCACTAAACTATACCCGCTACAATCCGATTATTGTATATAAATCGACTTTTTGTCGAACAAGAAACTTGGTCGTAATCAAAAGTATAGGATCAAAAAAGAATCATGCAAATTAGAGCATTAACCTGAGGACTTAAGAGATTAGGAAAAGAGAACTCATTTAAATAACTAAATACCAAGTCTTTTGCTGGAGTTTTTTGTTTTTTGACGGATATGGGTTGACAAAACTATTTAAGCCGTAACATAAAAATGCATTGTTCAAAAATTCATAGTTCATTTGTTTACTTTAACGGATTTTTTACTGAAAAAAAAGTAAATAAAAGATAAAGCTAAGAAATTAAGATAGGAACTGACATTTTGATTATATATCAAAATAGCAAAGGAACCGAAATAGTCCTTATTATGATTGTTTCAATATCAATAATAAGAATTTGTGTTTTCAAATTAAAATTAAATAAATCATTTTAATTTGATTCCTTGGAACAAAAGAGGCCCGGCCCAGCTAGGTACTGACCAGGCCAAGCCGTGTAAAGAAAAGGTTTCTTTGGACAAAATCAAAGAGGGATCCTTTGTATTTTATTTATTATTATTTAGTTTTAAATATTATATTAGTTGAAAAACAAAACTATAAATAAACTAAAGAAAAAGAAAGGGGCCTTTTTCAAGCCCTAATTTTGCTTATGTAACATAATAATTATCCTTTTTCAATTGGGGGAAAGATGGCTGAGTGGACTAAAGCGTCGGATTGCTAATCCGTTGTACGAGTTTTTCGTACCGAGGGTTCGAATCCCTCTCTTTCCGTTTTCGTCGATAACTTTTTGTTTCCTTTCAAATTTTTCGTGAGTTAGTTCTTTAATTTCATTTTTTTTAGTTATTTTATAATAGTTAAAATTATAAAATTATATAGTTAAAAATGTGAAGTAGCTAAAATCCTATTAAGAACATTTCAGAACATTTCAAAATCGATTAAAAAAAAAACCTTATTTATTTTTATTCTTCACGTCCAGGATTACGTCCCGGATCATTAGATAGAAATCCGAAGATGAATAGAGAGACAAAGAATATTACTATCGTGTAAACAAATAGTTTTAGAGTAAGCATTACACAATCTCCAAGAATTATTTTTTTAGGAAAAAAGAGAATAGATTCTCTATTTGTATATTTGTATTTTATACCGCATATCCTAGTATGTATGTTTCTATTTTTATTTTGACACCAATAAATAAACTAAAGTTCTTTTGATTTGAGATGAGAAATAGAAAAGAATTTTCAAAAAATGAATTTCTAATATTTTTTTTTTTCATATAAATAAAGTGTATTTTTTCATTAACAAAAATATTCTTTCATACCCCAAATTGTGTAAGAGTTTTGCAATGGAAAAAGTCAGAATAAGGAAGTGAAACGTGGTGATCCCGATTTATTATGGTTATACCAGAATTTCAATATTTGACTCGAGGTTTCACAGATACTTTAAGACTTATCTGATCTTATCAATTGGTAAATTTCTTTTTTTTCGAATAAATCAGCAATTTGTCTAGGACAGTATTAAAAATCTCATCGAAAACTTACAGCAGCTTGCCAAACAAAAGCTAAGAGCAAAAATAGCACAGGTATTACTGGCATAACATCTACGATTGGATTGAAAAAAGCATAGGCCTCAGGCAATTTGGCGACGAAAAAACTACTTGAATAAAGGACAGAATTAAGACAGATACAGATCAAACTAAATATATTAAGCATAAAAACCATTTTGTTCTTGAGGATAATTGTATTTATTTTGATTGAGTTATTGATAGAAGGGAAAATTAATATAAATAAATTAGATAGACCAAAAGAACTTCTTTGATTTGAACTCGTCCAATCAAAACTCCTTCAACTTCAACTCTCAAATCAAAAGTGAATAGAATAAATTATACTTTCATACAATATCTTAATTGAATTAGATGTAATGATCAATAAATTCATCAGTTTAATTCTATATCTACACATAGCACAATTCTATCAAGAATCTAATTTATTTTATAGATATTTAAGATATTTAGACTGAAGTTGACGAACAACCAATAACAATATTAGTGTTTATTAGTGTCAAGTATAAATGTAAATGGGGCGTGGCCAAGTGGTAAGGCAACGGGTTTTGGTCCCGTTATTCGGAGGTTCGAATCCTTCCGTCCCAGAGCATATCTGTCCACATATCCAAAACAGTATAATAATATCATCTACTTAACCCATATGAATCATAGAATATTTGATATATATAATATATATATATTATATCAGAATAAAGGTTACTTTTTTGAAGCTATAAAATTGAAAAAAAAAAAAGATTGAATTCTTATTCTTAATGAGTCTTCTCTGAATCATATCTTTTTCACAAATTGAATCGAATTCAAATAACACGCAGATGTAATAGAATCTATTTGTGATCTATAAATATTATTTATAGAATAGCTAGAATTACTTTCAGTAACAATAGTTTAGTCTATCTGATACATACATAGATTCCATAGTTTTTTATTTCGATTCTTTATTTTTTTTTCAATCAGTATGAAAAAAAAATAAAATATATAGCAACCTAAATCTTCTTTTACATCATTCTTTATCCACTATTTCATTAAAAAAAGAAATTGGATTCTTTTAATCATTGATGATTTAATACAAATCTGGATTTATCTTTCTCGTATGATGATAAAATGCAATGTGGTCTTACTATAAACTATAAACTATAAAATCTTATTCAAATAATGATATGGAGGTCAGAAGATTTTCAATCAATTAGATTAAATTGATGATTTTTTAGGAGTTCTTAGTACTCGAAGAAGTGTGAAATTGGTGAATTTATCCTATCAGGTTACTTGAAGATCCAGATTCAAAGAGAACTTATTTATTTGTTTGAATTTTATTCGTGTTATTTTTATTTATAATTAGTATTTATAATATTTTAAAATATTATAGATTTATATATTTTAATATTTATAAATATATGTTTCTGGGGTTAATGCTTAGACTTCTTCAGAAACTCTATTTCATATAGAAGGAAAAAAAAATAAAGTATAGATTACTAGGTATTGATCGAACCAATGACTATTCATAATTCCATAATGGAATTAATTACATACTGGTTCCAAACTAAAGGAATGTTATGGTAAAACTTCGTTTAAAACGATGTGGTAGAAGGCAACGTGCGACTTGAAGGATACGATCCACTGTGGATTCTTACATCCACCACTTTTTATTATTATATTAGGAATGAAAGTGCTTTTGGCTCGACATCGTTTGTTCTGTTCACTAGAACTCTCATTTTTTTTGGGGGGGGGGGTTGTAATATAAATCGTATCATACATGATGGAGCTCGAGCAGAACGTATTGATTCGTTTTTCGGAGGCAAGAATCTAGGGTTAGTATCAATTAATAAATTGAGACAACTTTGTAAGTCTATTTTTGATATAGAAATCTAAAGGATCAAATTCAAGTAAGTTTCAAATTCAAAAGTAAAATCTTTTGGAATTGGTAAAATCCTTTCGCTCAAATCAAAAGTGTATTACACAAGAATCAACCATTCATATGATTGTTTGATAGAAAGAAATCACAAAAAATGGTGTGTTGCTGCCATTTTGAAACGATTAACTATCACCGAAGTAATATCTAAACCTAATGATTCAAGGCAAAGATAAAGGATCCTAGAACAAGGAAATACCGTTTTCAATTGTCTTAACAACTAGAACTAGATTAAATCAAAATAGATTCGAAAGGAGACAGATAAAAAAGGGATTAGAGACCGCTCAATAATCAATAAATGAAATACTTAAAAGGTTTTCTTTGCGAATTATACAACTTGAGTTATGAGAGTGCAAATTACAAATATGAGAATCCTTTTTTGTTGGGGAAAGAGTAAGAAACAAGTATTTAAATCATATAATAAAGAAAGAGAATTCTTGGTCTAATTGATTTGATGATTTTATGGATCTATTTGCCATTCGAATTTTGTATATAAACATAACTTGAATTTTCTTGAGCCGTACGAGGAGAAAACTTCTTATACGTTTCTCGGGGGGGGGTTCTCTACATCTATCCCAATGAGCCATTTATCGAATCGTTGCAATTGATGTTCGATCCCGAAGAGAAGGAAGAGCTCTTCGGAAAGTGGGTTTTTATGATCCGATAAAGAATCAAACTTATTTAAACGTTCCTGTTATTCTATATTTTCTTGAAAAAGGCGCTCAGCCTACAGGAACTGTTTATGATATTTCAAAGAAGGCGGGAGTTTTTATAGAACTTCGCCTTAATCACCAAACAAAATTAAATTAATGAAATATAAATATATATAAATTAAAGAAGGTAAGGTGTGGATGATTTGTATAGATTTTTGTATAATCTTTTCTTTGCTTTTTTTTCCCCTTTTCAATTTATATCATATTTAATTTATTTTTTCTACTTATAGAATGTCGTCTTTTATAACGATAAAAATCTATTTTATTGGTTTTATTGATGTAATAGATGAGAAAAATATCGAGAGAATAAACAATTTGGTCTTAAATTTTTGATATTATTGTCATGTCAATGGGTGTTTTTTATTTTTCATTGGAATTCGATGAACAAATAAAAAAGCAAAGGGTTAAGCTTGCTTTTTTTACTTTGTACTTAATATTAATACTTATATTGATTGATATTAATTGAATAAACCTGGGATTTTTATACTTCTTTTTTAATTTATTCGTCCGCCTACACTCTTTTGTATATATGTCAATTATATATCTAGTGCCGATCCAACATAAATTCTTAGTTCTTGGTTTTCATTTTAATAAATTGAAAAATTTAATTAAAATGAAAATTGAAATAATAATCTCAA